ATAGAAATGTGTTCGCTCAAGAAAGACTCCAGAAGATATTGATCGTAAATAAGAAGACTGTTTACGAAGAAACAGGAATAGATATTCGCATTCATATACATAAGAATTATGTAGGAACCAAAAGAATCTTTTCTTTCTTTTTGAAGATACGTAAATAGATTTCTTTGAAGTAAAGAGACTATTCAAATTATGATATTCGTGGAAAAACAATCGCAATAAATGCAAAGAAGGAACATCAATGATCCAACATTGAAGGATTTGAACCAAGATTTCCAGATGGATGGGATGGGGTATTAGTAGATCTGACACATAATTTAAATGCGATAATTTATCCTCTAAAAAGGGAAATATTGAATGAATAGATCGTAAATTCTGAGATTTTGGTATTCTTTTTTCTTCAAGGGAAGATACTAATTGCGACGAGAATGGAATTTCCAGAATGACTCCAAAACCTTCTGATACCATTTGAGAAGAAAAATGAGAAGAAAAAGAATTCTTGTGCCCCCAAAATCCATTTTGGTTAGAATAATTCACCGAAGAAATCAAAGATTTCTGTTGATACATTCGAATAATTAAACGTTTCACAAGTACTAAACTAGATTTATTGTCATAACCTAGAAATTCCACAGGTTCGTAAAAAATCAAACTATTTAAGCTATGATAATGAGCAAGTGAGTAAATATACTCCTGAAGGAGTAGCGGATATAGGAAGTTTTGTTGCCGAAATCTATCTTTTTTCAATCTAAATATCCTTGTAATTTGTAATTCTGCTATTGAAATACATTTCTAATGTAACCAAAAAAGAGAGGCACTTCTTGTGTTATGAAATGATACATAGTGCAATATGGTCAGAACGGCGTATTGCTGTATGTAGTATATTGTTTCTCTTATACTAAAAGAGTATTTAGAAGAAAAGAGTCTAACTTCTAACTAGAATAACTATAAGAAAATAGAAGAAACTAGAATAATAAATTCTTCTATTATTCTAAGAAATAATTCTAATAATATATTCTAATAATTAATAATATAGTCTATTATTAATATATATTAATATATATATATAGACTATGCACTGTCTATACTTATATATATATATATACTTTTATACTGTACTTTGATGTAAAAAACATAATGAGAATTTAAGAAGTAAAATATTATAATATTATATAAAAGTCAGAACAAATAAAGAATATATACCCCGGAGACAGAGAGCCCAATCTACAGATCTTTTTCCTTTCCCTTTCTATCCAATTTGGTTTTCTTTTCCTTGTTAATATAACTAGAATAACAATAAAAGAAAAAGAAAGAAAATAGAAAATAACAATAAGAAAAAGGGGTAAAAATCTTTTATTTTCGCAACCCAATCACTCTTTTGACTTTGGAAAAGATTCTTTTTTTATCACTATACTATTTCTTCTACACATCCGTCTCCAATCCACAATAAAGAATAATTAGGATTCATAAAAAAAAGAATCAATGGTCCACTCACAATTTACAAGAGAACCTTTTCCCACATCAGGCACTAATCTATTTTTAACGTATAATTAGTAATTCGATCGGGTAATCATTCAAATTAAGAAAGAAAGCTCGTTTCTTTTTTGTCTTACTCGAATTGGAGCCATAAGGCTCTATCCATTTATTCACTAGACCCGAAATACTTTACTTAACTTAAAAATTGTTAGAAAGAAAAAGAAAGATTCTCGTTCTATTTCTATTATGAGTACTAGAAATCTTCTTTTTCTATGATTATATTATTCTTTTTTCTATTCTGTTTACGACATGCTTTTTTTTCCATTCATTACCTTTCAGGATCAGTCGCGGTCTTATAAACTTTACCAATAGTCTAGACGAATTCCTTCATCCAAATGTGTAAAAGATCATAGTCGCAATTAAAAGCCGAGTACTCTACCGTTGAGTTAGCAACCCGGATCAATATGAGGTGTAGATATGATCGAAATAAAAAAAATCCAGCAAACTCATCCATTTTACTAATTTTACTAAAGTGAAGGAAAGATCCAATAGGGGAATGGGGATAAAAAGATCTATTTATATACGATCAAATTATATTTGTTTGAGACGCCATTGTCAATATGAATGGACTTTTTAGAAAACAAATTTCAAGAAATTATATAGAAATTTGTGTTGGATTAGCACAACATAAAGAATAAATAATAACTTTGAGCGGAAAAAAAATAAGGAATTAAGGAAAAGGTAAAGATAGAAAAAATAGCGGCTTTCTTTCATCAAAAAAAGAAAGGTACAATACAAATACAAGAAGAACCCCCCTTGTTGGGGGGTTCGACAAAAAGAAGCAAGAAAAAATACGAATAAGAAAAAGAAGAATAAAATAAGTATGATAAAATAAGTATGAATAGAACAAAAAAAGAATAAACTTTGAATAAAGAATTACACAAAGTTAGTTACCCTATCCTTTTTTTATTCACGATTCTTGTTTTTACTTTCTTTTTTATCAAAAGAAACTCGAAATTCTTTAAAGAATTCTGCCTTCCTTAAAATATCATAAACAGTTCCTGTGGGTTGAGCACCTTTTTCAAGGAAATATAAAATAGCAGGAACATTTGAATAAGTTTGATTCTTTATCGGATCATAAAAACCCACTTTTCGAAGATCTCTTCCTTCTCTTCGGGATCGAACATCAATTGCAACGATTCGATAGATGGCTCATTGGGATAGATGTAAATAAAAAATGCCCCCTAGAAACGTATAGGAGGTTTTCTCCTCATACGGCTCAAGAAAAAATGATTCTAATTTCTAGAATTTCTATTTCTATCTATATAGATAGATAGGAATAAAAATGGATCCATAAAGAATTAGACTGTAATTTGAGCCTTTTTTCCTTCTTTACAGAAAAAGAAAAGAAAATTCATTCGTACTCCTAACTCAAGTTGGGTAGTTTTGAAAGAGTTTGAAAGGAAATCCTTAGAATTTCTTGAGCTGTCTCTAACCTCTTTTTTTGTCTCCTTTCGGATCTATTTTTTTTTTAATCATTCTGATCCAATTGTTGAGACTAGTGAAAATAGTGTTTCCTTGTTCCGGAATTTGTTGTCTTTGCTTTGCGCTTTGTGAAATCATTAGGTTTAGACATTACTTCGGTGATCCTTACTCCTTTTCAAAAAGGCAGCAACATACCTTTTTTTTTCTATGGAAAAAGAATATGAACGATTGATTCCTTTGTGATACACTCTTGATCGAAACAGTTTGAAAATTTCAACAAATTTGATTCTTTTTTCATTTCAAAAACTTGTTCAAAATTGAACCTCTCCGTTTATCTATATTTCTATATTTATGATCTATTTACAAAGTTGGTCTAACTTATTGATTGTCACTAACCCTAGATTATTCCCCCGATAAATGAATCAACCATTTTTGCTCGAGCTCCATCATATGCTATACCTTTCTATACCATTAGTATCTTTATTTAGCAATTCAATTAGGTTCCTAGCAGAACAAACTATGTCGAGACAAGAGCATCTTCATTCGTATAGAAGATGGTGGATGTCAGAATCCACATCCAATCATGTCCTTCAAGTCGCACGTTGCTTTCTACCACATCGTTTCAAACGAAGTTTTACCATAACATCCCTATAATTTTGATTTTATTTTAAATTGGAACCGTATGCAATTGATTCAATATGGAATAATGAATAGTCATTGGTTGAACCGATACATAATAATCTACACTTAAAAATAAGTGTTTATCCGGAGATTTCACTTCAAATTACCCCATATTTTCTCATATGAATAATATCACATGAGAAAAACAAATAAGTTTTAAGCAAACTTATTTACATCTTCAACAGATCTTTCGAGATTGTCCATCATAAAAGATCCTTCTTTTTCTTTTCAAAAAAGAAAAGAAATTAGGAACCTCAAAAAAAGCCTTTGACTTTCATTTCATTCAAATGAAAAAGGAATCCCCATGAATGGAGAAAAGTTTTTAGCCACTTTAACTAAATTTAACTAAATACTATAGTACTATACTAACTAATAACTATACTAAACTAAATATTTCATATACTAAACGAAATATTTCATTTCAATATTCATAAATATTCAATTATAGAATAATAAGATAATCTTATTAATAAAAATATACAATAACAATATATATTCTTATGTAAGAATTATGTATTTATGTATTCATATATTATAATATGAATTATGAAGTATGAATATTTTCTCATTTTTTATTTCTTATTTATGAAATATGATTTCATGATTATAATATTATTATTTACTTAATATTTACCATCTCCAATTGAATCTTATTTTCATTTCATTTAAATCAGAGAGATAGTTTGAGAATAAAGTTTCTTTGTTTTCATTATTATGGAGTAGAAAAAGTCTCGTGTAAGGTAAGATCAAAGAGAAAATCAGAATCCGAGGATTCTGATCTTTTGGCATCCATCTCCATCCCCATCATAGAAAACAAAGAATCGTTAACGAAAATAATCACGAATATTTAAGAATAAAATACTTTAGTAAAAAAAAGATATGATTCTAAGAATAAATCTTAGAATTCAGTGTATCCAACATGAAACATAAAATTGTTGAATTCAATTTTCAATTTAAATTAGAGAAGAATCCTTCGTTTCTGATGCAAACGATCTGGGACGAAAGGATTCGAACCTCCGAGTAACGGGACCAAAACCCGTTGCCTTACCGCTTGGCCACGCCCCATTTTGATTTGGTCTAAGAAAAACTAAGCTAAATATGGGTTATTCGTCAATAACCAACAAAAGAAATATAGGACATGTTGTCGCTGGGATTCAACACAATAGATATAGAATCAAAAAGATTAATTGATCATTACTTAGAATTCAATTAAGATATTGTATGAAAATAGAATTCCTTGTATTCTTATTTGATTGGATAATGTAAGGAAGGATTCTTGATTGGGGAGAAGTCAAAGAAAAATCAGAATTTCTTTATTTTATCTGCTTTTTTATTTTAAAAAATCCCTCAGAAAAACAACTCAATCCAATCTGATAATTTCTTATCATTTCAATCTCATTTTAATCTTTAAGAACAAGAAAAGAATATTTGTTATGTTTAATATCTTTAGTTTAATCTGTATCTGTCTTAATTCTACCCTTTATTCGAGTAGTTTTTTCTTCGCCAAATTGCCCGAGGCTTATGCCTTTTTCAATCCAATCGTAGACGTTATGCCGATTATCCCTTTACTCTTTTTTCTCTTAGCCTTTGTTTGGCAAGCTGCTGTAAGTTTTCGATAAAAATGAAATCTCGATTCAATTCAGAATTTCTTCGATAAAAAAAAAGATGAGATTTTTATTCTTAAAATCAATCAGATCAGAAATAAGATTCTGATAAGTCTGGAAATTAGGAACCCTCGATTCAAAAAGCGAAATTCTGATATTTTCTATTGTATATTATATTGAAATTGAATAAGGGAAGGGGGCGATGATCTTTAATCAGCTAATCAACTTATTTCTTCTTTTGTTCTGACCTTTCCTTTATAAGATTCCATACAATATCTAATTATAGATATGGATATGGCAAGAAATCTTTGGTAATGAAAAAATACGAATCTTATTACATTAGAAATAAATTCGTAAAAATAAATTGAAAAAAAGAACTTCCTTCTTTTTTCATCTTTAGAGCGTCATATCAAAATAGTGTCAAAATAGTGTATAGTGTGTGTCGTAAAATAGGTGATCTATTTCCTTAAAAAAAAAGATCTTATCTTGGAGATTTGTAATGCTTACTCTTAAACTATTCGTTTACACAGTAGTAATATTCTTTGTTTCTCTCTTCATCTTCGGATTCTTATCTAATGATCCGGGGCGTAATCCTGGGCGTGAAGAATAAAAAAAGAGATGAGATTCGTTTTTACTTTTTTTTCATAGGTATTTCATAGGTAAATGTAGAAATAAATGGAATAGATGCTAGATAAAGATAAAAGATTCATAAAAGAAAATAATCGAAATTTCTTCCGATTCTAAAATCTCAAGTTATCAGGGGGGTCGGAGAGAGAGGGATTCGAACCCTCGGTACGAATAATTCGTACAACGGATTAGCAATCCGACGCTTTAGTCCACTCAGCCATCTCTCCCCATTCAAAATTGGAAATTTCTCATGTGATTTCACACGTGAAGTGAAGATTGAGAACAATTTTTCTTTTCTTCGAAACAGATTTCTCCAATAGAAAGAATACCTTACTTCTTTTATTTTGTACAAAAGGTTCATTTCCCCGGCCTGGTTAAGTATAAGTACTGGCCGGGCCAGTACTTCTTTTTTTCCAACGAAGAAAAATTGTTATTGAAACAAGAAGAGTAATTTTCATTGCCATTCCTAATTCTTAGAAATTAGATAAGATTCTAATAGATAGATTATCTTAGAAATTCTTTAAGAAATTATCTATATCTAGATATCTAGATTAATATAGAATATTCTATATATTCTATAATTATATCTTAATATGAATATGAGATATTCTATATTGAAATATGAAATATAAAATGTTAGAGATTCTATATCTATTCTTAGTATCTTCTAAGTAATTCTAGTAAATTAGAGTCTAAATTAAATTAGAATATTTAGTCTTTATAGTAAAAGTGTTCTGTTCTAGTAATATCTAGTAATAGTATTAGAGTATAATAGTAATGTAATATAGTACTAATATTTTTCGTCTTTATTTTATTATTCTTAAGTATAAGATTCAGAAATTCATTAATGAAAAACGAATTTCATTATAAATGAAAGTTGAAGTTCAGTATTATATTCATCTTAGTATTATATTCATCTTAATAATTCTAATTCACTTAAGAAATCTTAATAAGAAGGAAGTATTAAGAAAGAAAAGAAATAGATCTTAGGAATCTTATAAGAGAAAGAATCTCAAATAGAAAACACATATTTCTAATATTTTCAATCTTTTACTTGTTCAAAGCAAAGGACAAGCTTGAAAGTTTGAGGCCCAATTTACCCGAATTCAGAAAATCTGGCGGTTCAAGTGAAGGGAGGTTTCAAAAAAAGAATACTTAAAACTTTACTATTTAAATTTGACTAAACTTTTTGCTATTCACCTATTCTTTTTTTTTCAATCCCGCGCCGCAGCAGAACAAAATACGTATTAATGCTGGAATTCTCATGATTATGATGCTATCTTGACTACGTCTGATTACTTTGTTGGACAAATAGTCCATTCATATCCAATAATGAATATGTAGCGGGTATAGTTTAGTGGTAAAAGTGTGATTCGTTCTATTAACAACTTAAATAGTTAAGGGGTCTTTCCGTTTTTTTCATATTCCGATCAAAAACTTTATTTCTTAAAAAGATTTAATCCTTTCCCCCTCAATAGGACATTTGAGGAAAGAATATACATTCTCACGATTTCTATCCAAAAGGCAATCAGAATCTTAATAAAAAATTTGGATTATGGAGTCGAGAAGCATAATTTTTTTGATTGGTTCAATTTTTCCAATTGAATGAGTATGAATAAAGGATCTATGGATG